CGGCAGACGATTTGACTGACCCTGCCCCGGCCACGACATTTGCGCATTTAGACGCGACTACTGTATTATCACGAGGACTAGCTGCCAAGGGTATCTACCCAGCAGTAGATCCTTTAGATTCAACGTCAACTATGCTTCAACCCCGCATTGTTGGTGAGGAACATTATGAAACTGCGCAAAGAGTGAAGCAAACTTTACAACGTTACAAAGAACTTCAGGACATTATAGCTATCCTGGGGTTGGACGAATTGTCCGAAGAGGACCGCTTAACCGTAGCAAGGGCACGAAAAATAGAGCGTTTCTTATCACAACCCTTTTTCGTAGCAGAGGTATTTACGGGTTCTCCGGGGAAATATGTTGGTCTAGCAGAAACTATTAGAGGGTTTAAATTGATCCTTTCCGGGGAATTAGACGGTCTTCCTGAGCAGGCCTTTTATTTGGTAGGTAACATTGATGAGGCTACTGTGAAGGCTACGACTTTAGAAATGGAGAACAAATTGAAGAAATGACCTTAAATCTTTGTGTACTAACCCCCAATCGAATTGTTTGGGATTCAGAAGTGAAAGAAATCGTTTTATCTACCAATAGTGGACAAATTGGCATATTACCAAATCACGCGCCTATTGCCACAGCAATAGATATAGGTCTTTTGAGAATACGCTTAAATGACCAATGGTTAACGATGGCTTTGATGGGTGGTTTTGCTAGAATAGGAAATAATGCAATCACTGTTTTAGTAAATGGTGCGGAAAAAAGTAGTGATATTGATCCACAAGAAGCTCGGAAAACCCTTGAAATAGCAGAAGCTAACTTGCGAAAAGCTGAAGGAAAGAGGCAAACAATTGAGGCAAATCTTGCTCTCAGACGAGCTAGGACACGGGTAGAGGCTATCAATGAGATGGCATAACTAGTTGGTTCTGCGTCCGAGTAATCAATAGAACTTCTTTATTTCTTTATATAGGATAGGATAAAGAAGTTCTATTGATTACTCGGATTTCAATAGAATCAAATAGAATCAAGCGGAATAGGATTCGAATAGTCCAATACAATATTATATAAATAGAATAGGATGGAAAAGATAGAAAATAAAAATAAAAAGAAGAGTCTAAAAACTACGATGGACTCTAATAAGTTAAGAAATTATACCTACTATTGGATTTGAACCAATGACTTCCGCCGTATGAAAGCAATACTCTAACCACTGAGTTAAGTAGGTTATTTCTCATTACAAAGAAAAATAAAATGACAAAGAGAAAGTAAAGGGGACCCCTCGCATTTCCTTTGATGGATGATAAATGTAATTATAAATGGAATATTATTTATAAGCAATACTCCTCAAAGAGGTAGAAGATTGGATTCTGGAATATGCGTCTTGACAATAAATTATCTAACCGATAAAATATGTATCGCAAGGGCTATAGCTCAGTTAGGTAGAGCACCTCGTTTACACGTGCGCCAATGTTTTTTAGAGAAGTCCATCGTAGAATCATAAGATAAGAATTGATCTTATTGAGAAATCGAAATCGATGTCTTACTCCATTACTTTTAGGGACCAAAAGCGGAAAAAAAAGCCTGACAAAGTGTTCGGTACGATTTTGGTGTCCATTTAGGTGGCCCCAATGGAAACCATCAATGATTTGAGATATTGATTGATAAGGTGAATACTCAGTCTATTCAATGCTAGGCACTGTGAGTATAAGAGCTCAAAGCGTTTTTTTTTCGTCCTATCCAAGGTGTATGAAGTCTCATATTTACTGTTGGATGCTTTAAGTTTAGCAGGGCAATAGATACTTCATTTAACTTAGGTTCATCTAGGCCGAAAGCATACCTATGTCAGGATAACCCTTCTTTGAAACACTTTGGTATTGCTCCTGGATCGGAATCAAAACGCTGAATCAGAGCACGCGGAGCCATCCATTATTACATTTCTAATAATATATGAATACTTTTTTTTAAATGAAAAAATTCATGTTAATCAATATATTCATGTTAATAAAAAATAGGGTGGACTGGCTGAGATTTTTATCAGTTAATGAAAGAGCCCAATGCAAAAAAAAAATGCATGTCAGGTCTTTGAAACAGTTCGAATCATTTTGACAATAATAAGTTTGATCTGTTTTACCAAGAAGGTCTACGGTTCGAGTCCGTATAGCCCTACTATAATATCAATAGAATAAATTCTAATTATATTTAGAATTTATATTATTATAAATAATATATTTATCTATAAATTCTATTTATACTATCTATTTCTAATTTCTATTATATTATAGATAATATAGTAGAAATTAGAAATTCTAGAACAGAAAGATTCTAGTCAATGAATCTTGAAAGAAGACATGTTATGTCCTACAGCAAACAAAAGAAACTAAGATGGTTTAAGCAAAATGAAAATTCCTTTTGCATAATATATTATAATAATATAATAATAATTTATAGTTATAGTTATGGATAACTTTACCTTTACAATGAATAATGAATTCTAATTCAAATTGCTGAA